GAGGGCACTACCACGAAGAAATTAAAACCTCGCGCTCGCGGGCGTAGTTATGCGATAAAAAGAACTACCTGCCATATAACTATTGTAGTGAAAGATATATCTTTAGATGAATATAAATATGAAGAAATGTATTCTTTTAAAAACCCTAGATGGAAAAAGACAACTATGGTATATCCTGATGTGTATAGTAGTGGGGTAGTATGGGACAAAAAATAAATCCACTTGGTTTTAGACTTGGTACAACCCAGAGTCATCATTCCCTTTGGTTTGCACAACCCAAAAATTATTCTGAGGGTATACAAGAAGATCAAAAAATAAGAAATTTTATCAAAAATTATGTACAAAAGAATATAAGACTATCCTCCGGTGCCGACGGGATTGCCCGCATAGAGATTCAAAAAAGAATTGACTTGATCCAAGTCGTAATCTTTATGGGATTCCCAAAGTTATTAATCGAAAGTAGACCGCGAGGAATCGAAGAATTACAGATGAATCTAGAAAAAGAATTTCATTATGTGAACCGAAAACTTAACATTGCTATCACAAGAATTACAAAGCCTTATAGAAACCCTAATATTCTTGCAGAATTTATAGCCGGACAATTAAAGAATAGAGTTTCATTTCGAAAAGCAATGAAAAAGGCTATTGAATTAACTGAACAAGCAGATACAAAAGGAATTCAAGTACAAATTTCAGGGCGTATCGACGGAAAAGAAATTGCACGTGTCGAATGGATCAGAGAGGGTAGGGTTCCCCTACAAACCATTCGAGCTCAAATTGATTATTGTTCCTATACAGTTCGGACTATCTATGGGGTATTAGGCATTAAAATTTGGATTTTTATAGACAAGGAAGAGGAATAAAAAAAATTTAATTGTTTTTCCCTTCTATCTATTGATAGAACAAAATCAGGTAAAACTCGTTCATTCGTTTTCTAACCAATCAAACTAATTCTTAATTCTATAGGGTAAAATAAAAATTTGATTGACCTTTTGATATAATTGCTATGCTTAGTGTGTGACTCGTTGGTTTTTGTTAGGGTTAGGATTAAAAAAGACCAGCCCAGTAGTCTGTCTGAAAACCAACTCATCACTTCGTATTATCTGAATCTAAAGAACCAGTCAAGATATGGTCATATCTTTGTAACAACTGAAATTTTTTTGAATAAACTTTCATTCTAAGTTTAAAGCAAAATACAGAATAGAATAGGGTGCGGGTGGAAGGATGAGAGAAAGAGATAAAAAAATATCAATGATATAGAATTCCAACATGTAAGGTCTACGAGTCATCTCATAAAAGATAGTGTAATAAAGCATCAATACTAATTGATTCATCCATAATGAAATATTAAATGAATCTACGTAATAGAAGAAAAAATAAAGAGCTTCGAGCCAATAAAGACTAAGAAGGTTGACTCAAGAATAAATTCGATTGTGAGCTCCGTTGTAGAATTCTGACCTAACCATTAAGTACGAAGCGGTGGGAACGATGAAACCTGTGAATACAAAAGATTTTATTGAACAACTGAATCTTACTGATTCACTAGTTGGGATGGCGAAATAAACCGGAAATAAATTCATCTATTATAAGAAGTCACGAACAAGTGCTACGACTGAAATGGAGATTGCAAGAGTAAATATTCGCCCGCGAAAACTTTCTCTTTTTTTTTAATTGGATAAAGGACAAAAGAAAATAAAGATTTATAAAAACGTTCTAATATCTATTCAAATGAATTGAAATTCAATTTTGAATACTTTTTATTTTATTCGCGAGGAGCCGGATGAGAAGAAACTCTCACGTCCAGTTCTGTAGTAGAGATGGAATTCCGAAACAACCATCAACTATAACCCCAAAAGAACTAGATTCCGTAAACAACATAGAGGAAGAATGAAGGGAATATCTTATCGAGGTAATCATATTTGTTTCGGTAAATATGCGCTTCAAGCACTTGAACCCGCTTGGATCACATCTAGACAAATCGAAGCAGGTCGACGAGCAATGACACGAAATGCACGCCGTGGTGGAAAAATATGGGTCCGTGTATTTCCAGATAAACCAGTTACAGTAAGACCGGCTGAAACACGTATGGGTTCGGGGAAAGGATCCCCTGAACATTGGGTAGCTGTTGTTAAGCCGGGACGAATACTATATGAAATAGGTGGAGTAACCGAAAATATAGCCAGGCGGGCTATTTTAATAGCAGCATCCAAAATGCCTATACGAACTCAATTTATTATTTCAGGATAAAAATGTAGAACCGGCAGAACCGGGTCTTGGGATGAAACAAAACCCCAGGTTTCTTTTTTAGACAAACAATATTTCTTTTATTTTCTTCATCCTTTGTATTGAAAGAATATACTAAAAAATTGATATGATTCAACCTCAGACCCATTTAAATGTAGCGGATAACAGCGGGGCTCGAGAATTGATGTGTATTCGAATTATAGGGGCTAGTAATCGCCGATATGCTCATATTGGTGACGTTATTGTTGCTGTGATCAAAGAAGCAGTACCAAACATGCCCCTAGAAAAATCTGAAGTAGTCAGGGCTGTCATTGTTCGTACCTGTAAAGAACTTAAACGTGACAGCGGCATGATAATACGATATGATGACAATGCTGCAGTTGTGATTGATCAAGAAGGAAATCCAAAAGGAACTCGCATTTTTGGTGCAATCCCACGGGAATTGAGACAATTAAATTTTACGAAAATAGTTTCATTAGCTCCCGAGGTATTATAAGCTACTGAGGTATTATAAAATGAGATCGTAATGTCCTTGAGGTATTTAAAATAAATCGATTAAGAACTAGATTAATTAGTAGTTAATTAGTAGATTGTGTCTCACGCATATATCTTGAAAAATTCATATTCATAAACTAATAAAAACAAGAAAAACATGTTGATTATATCCAATTTTGAAGCACCAATAAATTTAGTTTATCATGGGTAGAGACACTATTGCTGAGATAATAACCTCTATACGAAATGCTGGTATGGATAGAAAACGAGTTGTTCGCATACCGTCGACTAATATTACCGAAAATATTGTTAAAATACTTTTCCGAGAAGGTTTTATCGAAAACGTCAGAAAACATCGAGAAAAAAACAAATATTTTTTGGTTTTAACCCTGCGACATCGAAGGAATAGGAAAAAACCCTATAGAAATTTTTTAAATTTAAAACGGATCAGTCGACCCGGTCTACGAATCTATTCTAACTCTCAACGAATTCCTAGAATTTTGGGTGGGATGGGGATTGTAATTCTTTCTACCTCGAGAGGTATAATGACAGACCATGAGGCTCGACTAGAAGGAATCGGCGGAGAAATTTTGTTATATATATGGTAATCCTTTTAATATCGAAATGTGATCCAAAATCTCTTCCTGTTTGTAAAAAAAAAAAGCAAGGGTATGAGTTATCTAATGTCGTTTCTCCTCCATTAGTTGAGACTTCAAGGAGGCTTGACCTGAAATGAAAGAACAAAAATGGATCCATGAAGGTTTAATTACTGAATCGCTTCCCAACGGTATGTTCCGGGTTCGGTTAGATAATCAAGATCTGATTCTAGGTTATGTTTCAGGAAAGATCCGACGTAGTTTTATACGGATACTGCCGGGAGATAAAGTAAAAATTGAAGTAAGTCGTTATGATTCAACCAGAGGACGTATAATTTATCGACTACGAAACAAGGATTCGAAAGATTAGGTGGTTTTTATTCAATACGATTCGAGATAAAAAATTTCAAGAAACTTATTTTCTACCAATGAAATAGATTCAGAATTAAGATAAGGAATAACAAATATGAAAATAAGAGCTTCAGTTCGTAAAATTTGTGAAAAATGTCGACTAATCCGCAGGCGGGGACGCATTATAGTAATTTGTTCCAACCCGAGACATAAACAAAGACAAGGATAATCAGACTCACGATCACTATAGTATCACTATAAGGGCTCAATGTACAAATAAAGAATCTTTTTTGGCATGAAATGGATATATCCATAGATTTCTGACTCATATTTATGAGATGATACAATATGGCAAAAGCTATACCGAGAGCTGGTTCACGTAGGAATGTACGTATTGGTTCACATAAGAGTGCACGTAGAATACCAAAAGGAGTTATTCATGTTCAAGCAAGTTTCAATAATACCATTGTCACGGTTACAGATGTACGGGGCCGGGTGGTTTCCTGGTCCTCGGCCGGTACTTGTGGATTCAAGGGTACGAGAAGAGGGACACCCTTTGCTGCTCAAACTGCAGCAGCAAATGCTATTCGTACAGTCGTCGATCAAGGTATGCAACGAGCAGAAGTCATGATAAAGGGTCCCGGTCTAGGAAGAGACGCGGCGTTACGAGCTATTCGTAGGAGTGGTATACTATTAACTTTTGTACGGGATGTAACCCCTATGCCACATAATGGCTGCAGACCTCCGAAAAAAAGACGTGTGTAGAAATGAACAATGAAGAAATTTCAAAAGAAACAAGAGAAATAAATAATTCAATCAAATAAAATAATATTACTATGGTTCGAGAGAAAGTAACAGTATCTACTCGGACACTACAGTGGAAGTGTGTTGAATCAAGAGCAGATAGTAAACGTCTTTATTATGGGCGATTTATTCTGTCTCCGCTTATGCAAGGCCAAGCCGATACAATAGGCATTGCGATGCGAAGAGCTTTACTTGGAGAAATAGAAGGAACATGTATCACACGTGTAAAATTTGAGAATGTCCCCCATGAGTATGCTACTATAACGGGTATTCAAGAATCGATACACGAAATTTTAATGAATTTGAAAGAAATTGTATTGAGAAGTAATCTATATGGAACTTGTGACGCGTCGATTTGTGTCAGAGGTCCTGGATATGTAACTGCTCAAGATATCATCTTACCACCTTATGTAGAAATCGTCGACAATATACAACATATAGCTGGCTTGACAGAACGAATTAATTTGTGTATTGGATTAGAAATTGAGAGAAATCGCGGATATCTTATAA